TTTTTTTTTTATTATTTATATTGAAAAATTATTGACAATGGCAAAGAAAAAATTATTATTTATAATTTATTTAAAAATTATTATTAATAATATTAAAAATTTAATATATTAATATATATATATATATATAAATTATAGTCTAAATTAATATTAATTATATTAATACAATATAATTTATTAAATTGTAAAATTTTATATAGCAACTTTATTTTTATATTTAATATTATGAAGAAGAAAAGAAAGAAATTATTAATTGTTTATTAATTTATATTAAATATTTTATTATAAAAAAAAAAAAAAAAAAAAATTCTATGCAAAATAATTAACGAATAAATAAATTTTTTATGGTTTATAAAATTTATTTTGAATTTATTTTACATATAAATTTTAGTGTTAATTATTAATTATTTAAATAATAATTAATTTTTTTGTAGTAATTAATATTAAAAATTTAAGAAATTAAGATTTAGTAATATAAAAATTAATAACTAATTTTGTGCCAGCAGTTGCGGTTATACAAAAGTTAATTTAAATTTTTTAAGTAATTAATAAGTAATTTAATGATAATAATAAAAAATTTAAATTATAAGGTGAAATTTTAATTTAATAAAAAATTATTAAAAAATTATGATTTAATAAGTTTTGTTAAAAACTAGGATTAGATACCCTATTATTAAAAATTTAAAATAATAATACTTAAATAGTAGGTAAATATTTATTGAAACTTAAATGATTTGGCGGTATTTTAGTTTATTTAGAGGAATCTGTTTAGTAATTGATAGTCCACGAATGAAATTACTTAATTTAATTATTTTGTATATCGTTGTTAAAAAAATATTTTTTAATGAAAATAATATTTAAGATTTTAAAATTTAAAGTTAAATCAGATCAAGATGCAGATTATAATTAAGAATAAAATGGATTACAATAAATTTATTTAAGTTGGATTTTAATGGGGAATAATTAAATGAAATTGGATTTAAATGTAATTTTATTTAAATTGTTAAAATGATTAAAAATTAAAATATGTACATATTGCCCGTCGCTTTCATTAATAAATTGAAATAAGTCGTAACAAAGTAGAGGTACTGGAAAGTGTTTCTAGAAAGATCAAATTAGAGCTTGAATAAAGTATTTCATTTACATTGAAAAGATATTATTTTTTAATTAATTTGGGGGGTTAAAATTAATAAAATTGGGTTAATAAAAGAAATTTTAATGTTAAAAATATTGTAATGGGGGTTAAAGTATTTTTAATAGAAAAAATTTGAAATTTTATAGTTTAATAGTATTGTAAAAGAAGTTTGAAATAATTTGAAAATAAATTTTTATAAAAGTAAATTTATTTTATTGTATCTTGTGTATCAGAGTTTATTAAATTATATTTTAATTAATAAATTTCTCGAATTTAAAAGAGTTAATTAATTATAAAATTTATTGTTTTATAAATATTTTAAATAATTAGTTTGAAATGAAATGTTAATCGTTTTTAAATATATCTAGTTTTTTTAGAAAAAAATTTAATTTTTAATTAAATTTATAAATTAATTAATTAATTAATTAATTTATAAATTTAATTTAATATTTTAGGGGATAAGCTTTAAATTAAATTTTTATAATTAATTTAATTTAATTTTAAAAATTTTATAATTTATATTGTTAATAAAATTTAATTTATTATAAATAATTTTAAATTAAATTAAAATTTAAATTTTAATTTAATTTTTTATGAAAAAATAATTTTTAATTAAATATATTTAGATATAATGATAAAATTAGTATATAATTTAAATATTTAAATTTTTATTTTAAAATAATTATTTAAAAGGAATTCGACAAATGTATATATTCACCTGTTTATCAAAAACATGTCTTTTTGAAAATAATTTAAAGTCTAATCTGCCCACTGATTTAATTGAAGGGCTGCAGTATATTGACTGTACAAAGGTAGCATAATCAATAGTCTCTTAATTGGTGACTTGTATGAAAGATTGGATGAAATATAAATTGTCTCTTAAATATTAGATTGAATTTAATTTTTTAATTAAAAAGTTAAAATGATTTAAAAAGACGAGAAGACCCTATAGAGTTTTATATTTTTATAATTGAAAATTATAAATTAATTTAAAAATTTAAATTTATATAAATATTTTATTGGGGTGATAGAAAAATTTATTTAACTTTTTTAAAAAATAAACATAAATAAGTGAATTGATGATCCAATTTATATTGATTATTAGAAAAAATTACCTTAGGGATAACAGCGTAATTTTTTTTTTTAGTTCAAATAAGAAAAAGAGTTTGCGACCTCGATGTTGGATTAAGATAAAATTTAAGTGCAAAAGTTTAAAATTTTTGATCTGTTCGATCATTAAAATCTTACATGATCTGAGTTCAAACCGGCGTAAGCCAGGTTGGTTTCTATCTTTTAAAAAATTTAATATTTTAGTACGAAAGGATTAAATATTATAATTAAATTAAATTTATCTGATTATTATTAAGTTATAATTTATAATTATAACTATTTTGGCAGAAAAATGTGGTGGTTTTAGAAATCATTAATATATAATTTTATTATATATATAGTAATGATAATAAATGATTTATTAATAGTTTTGGTTGGGTTATTAATTTTAGTTTTAGGGGTTTTAATTGGTGTTGCTTTTTTGGTTTTGTTGGAGCGTAGGGTTTTAGGTTATATTCAAATTCGTAAGGGCCCCAATAAAGTAGGTTTGTTGGGAATTTTACAACCTTTTTCTGATGCTATTAAATTATTTACTAAAGAAGTTATATACCCAAGATTTTCTAATTATTATTGTTATTATTTTTCTCCGGTAATAAGATTTATGTTATCTTTAATTATTTGAATATTAATTCCTTATTATTTTAATATAGTTAGATTTAATTTGGGTGTTTTATTTTTTTTATGTTGTACGAGAGTAGGGGTTTATATAGTAATAGTTGCTGGTTGATCTTCTAATTCAAATTATGCTTTGTTAGGGGGTTTACGTTCAGTCGCTCAAACTATTTCTTATGAAGTAAGAATAGCTTTAATTTTAATATCTAGAATTATTATAATTATAGATTTTAATTTATTAATATTTTATTTTTATCAAAAAATAGTTTGAATGATATTTATTATAATTCCATTATGCTTAATGTGAATTTCTTCAATATTGGCTGAAACTAATCGAACACCTTTTGATTTTGCTGAGGGGGAAAGAGAATTAGTTTCAGGGTTTAATATTGAGTATAGAAGTGGTGGATTTGCTTTTATTTTTTTGGCTGAATATTCAAGAATTTTATTTATAAGATTATTATTTACTATTATTTATATGGGGGGCTATAATATAAATTTTATTTTTTATTTAAGGATAACATTAATTTCTTTTTTATTTATTTGGGTTCGTGGTACTTTACCTCGTTATCGTTATGATAAGTTAATATATTTAGCTTGAAAAAGATATTTACCAGTATCTTTAAGTTTTTTATTATTTTTTTTGGGGGTAAAGTTTTTTATTTAATTTATTTATTTTTAGTATAAATTAATAGAATAATTATTCTTTCTTAAGTTTTCAAAACAAATGCTTTTAACAAGCTCATTAATTATAATTAAATATATAATGAGTAAGTTATAAAATAAGTTAAAATTAATTAATTAATTTTTATTAAAAATTAATTTATCTCAATATATACTTATTAAAGGATTAATGATAAAGTATCTAAAATATGAAATTGTTAAAATTTGGCCTGTAATAATATATGGGTTCTCAACAGGACGGGCCCCAATTCATGTTAATAATCTAATTATAATAATAAAAAGTCAAAATAGTATTTGATTGATTGGGTAAAATTGTAATCCTTGTATTTTTTTATTGAATGTTAGCGGTAAAATAATTAAAATTAAGATTGATATAATTAAAGCAATTACACCCCCTAGTTTATTAGGAATTGATCGTAAAATTGCATATGCAAATAAAAAATATCATTCTGGTTGAATATGAATGGGTGTCACTAATGGATTAGCGGGGATAAAGTTATCTGGGTCTCCCAGTAAATATGGATTAGTTAATGTTAATATTGTTAATAGAAAAATTAAGATAATAAAACCAATTAAATCTTTGTAAGTAAAAAATGGGTGGAATGGGATTTTATCTAAATTTCTATTTATTCCTAGGGGATTATTAGAGCCAGTCTGATGGAGAAATAGAAGGTGAATTATAGTTAATATTAAAATAATAAAAGGTAGTAAAAAATGAAAGGTATAAAATCGTGTTAAAGTAGCATTATCTACTGCAAATCCCCCTCAAATTCAGTTTACTAATATATTTCCTAAATAAGGAATTGCAGATAATAAATTTGTAATTACTGTTGCACCTCAAAATGATATTTGTCCTCATGGTAATACATATCCTATAAATGCTGTTGCTATTAGTATAAATAGAATAATAACTCCTACGAATCATGTAGGTTTTAAGTTAAATGATTCATAGTAGATTCCTCGTCCAATATGAATGTAAATACAAATAAAAAAAAATGATGCACCGTTAGCGTGTAAAGTTCGAATTAATCAGCCATAATTTACATTTCGGCAAATATAATTTACTCTATAAAAGGCTATTTCAATATTGGCAGTATAATATATTGTTAAAAATAATCCAGTTAAAATTTGAGTTATTAAACATAAAGCTAAAAGAGATCCAAAATTTCATCATCTAGAAATATTTGATGGTGATGGTAAGTCAATTAATGATCTATTAATAATTTTAAAAATAGGGTGGTATTTTCGGGTTGGTTTAAATTTATTGTTTAACATTAGTTTAATTTGAATAAAAAATTCGTAATGGGCCATAAAAAATATTAGTAATTTTTACAATTGCAATTAAAGTAATAAATAAATAAATAATTAATAATATTATTAATATTCTTGAATAATTATTATATAACTTATTTAGGTTAATTTTATTTTCATTATTAAAAAATATAAAATTAGAGAAATTATTTATTTCAGAGTTTATGTTTAAGTTTAATCAATATAAATTTTTATAAAATATTAATTGAATAAAAATTAATAAAGGAATTAAAAAGAAAAAAATAATTTTTATATTATTAGAAAAGATAAATATTTCATTTGAGGCAATTCTTGAAACGTAAATAAATAAAACTAATAAGCCTCCTAAGAAGGTTAAAAAAAGGATATATGAAAATCAATAGGTTTTAATAAATATCCCTGATAATATGCATATTAATATGGTTTGAATTAAAATTAATAACCCTATAGACAGGGGGTGAGTTAAGAAGTATATTATAAGGGATATCAAAATTATAATTAAAGAAATAATTAATTTTATCATTAGTTAAAATTCAAGGAATAGTTTATAAAAATAATAATTTTGGGGATTATAGATAAAGAAATTTCTTTTTCTTTGAGTTTTTAAAGAAAATTTCTTAATTTTGATTTACAAGACCAATGTTTTTATTTAAACTATAAAAACAATTAATGATAATTATAAATATTTGGTTTGTTTTTATTATTATGTTTTATGTGGGAAATTTAATTTTTATTTCTAAAAATAAGCATTTATTAATTATTTTATTAAGATTAGAGTTTATTGTTTTAAGAATTTTTTTTTTTTTAGTGGTATATTTAATAATAATTAATTATGATATGTATATATTAATGGTATTTTTAGTATTTTCTGTGTGTGAGGGTTCATTAGGTTTATCTATTTTAGTTTCTATAATTCGAACTCATGGTAATGATTATTTTCAAAGATTTAATTTATTATAATGATAAAATTTTTATTTTATATAATTTTTATAATTCCTTTATGTTTCATAAGAAATATATTTTGATTGGTTCAAATATTATTATTGTTATTAATATTTATATTTATAAATATATCTATAAATTTTATAAATTATAATAATTTAAGTTATGTTTATTCGTGTGATATAATTTCTTTTGGTTTAATTTTATTAAGAATTTGAATTTGTTTTTTAATAATTATGTCTAGAGAAAATTTATTAAAGTTAAATTATTATGTTAATTTTTTTTTATTAAATATTATATTTTTAATAATTTTATTATTTTTAACTTTTAGAGTTATAAATTTATTTTTATTTTATTTATTTTTTGAGGGTAGATTAATCCCCACTTTATTACTAATTGTTGGGTGGGGGTATCAACCTGAGCGCCTACAAGCTGGGGTATATTTAATTTTTTATACTTTATTTGCTTCTTTACCCTTATTAATGGGAATTTTTTTTTTGTACGGGAAGATAGATACCATAATAATTTATTTTTTAAAGTTTTTTAATTTAAATTTTTTAATTTTATATTTTTGTATAGTGTTGGCTTTTTTAGTGAAAATACCTATATATTTTGTTCATTTATGATTACCTAAAGCTCATGTTGAAGCCCCAGTTTCTGGTTCTATGATTTTAGCTGGGATTATGTTAAAATTAGGGGGTTATGGTTTATTGCGAATTTTAGTTTTTTTACAAGAAATTAATTTAAAATTAAATTATATTTGGTTAATTATTAGATTAGTAGGGGGATTTTATATTAGATTAAAGTGTTTTTGTCAGGTTGATATTAAGTCCCTAATTGCTTATTCTTCTGTGTCACACATAAGAATTGTTATTGGGGGAATTATGGTTATAAATTATTGGGGTTATTTTGGTTCTTATATTATAATAATTGGTCATGGTTTGTGTTCTTCTGGGATATTTTGTCTTGCTAATATTAATTATGAGCGATTAAATAGTCGAAGATTATATATTAATAGGGGAATAATAAATTTTATACCTTCAATAAGATTATGGTGATTTTTATTATTATCTTCTAATATGTCAGCCCCCCCATCTTTAAATTTATTGGGGGAGATTAGATTAATAAATAGATTAATTAGTTGATCTAAATTATCAATATTTATGTTAATATTAATATCTTTTTTTAGAGCTGGTTATAGATTATATTTATATTCTTATACACAACATGGAAAATTTTATCAGGGATTGTATAGATTTTATAGAGGGGTTTCTCGTGAATATTTATTATTAATATTACATTGGTTACCATTAAATATAATAATTTTAAAAATTGAATATTTAATAATTAATTAATTTAAATAATTTAATAAAAAATATTGATTTGTGGGGTCAAAAATATGAGGAGTAGAAATCATTTTAAATTATTAATAAAAATATTTGTTTTATTTTGTTTTTTTTTTTATTTTTTTTTAGAATAATAAATTTTATTTTTATAATTTATTTTATTATAAATAATTTAGTTATTTTTTTTGAGTGGGAATTAATTTCTTTTAATTCTTTAAGTATTATTATATCTATTTTATTTGATTGAATATCTTTATTATTTATGATATTTGTTTTAATAATTTCTTCTGTGGTTATTTATTATAGAAAAAGATATATGAGATCTGAGTTAAATTTATTTCGTTTTATTATTTTAGTTTTATTGTTTGTTTTATCTATACTTTTATTAATTATTAGCCCAAATATTATTAGAATTTTATTAGGTTGAGATGGATTAGGTTTAGTTTCTTATTGTTTAGTAATTTATTATCAAAATGTTAATTCTTATAATGCGGGCATATTAACTGCTTTATCAAATCGAATTGGGGATGTGTTAATTTTAATGGTTATTTCTTGAATGTTAAATTATGGGAGTTGAAATTATATTTTTTATTTAAATTTTATAAAAAATGATTTGATTATGGGATTTATTAGAGTTATAATTATTATAGCAGCTATAACTAAAAGAGCTCAAATTCCTTTTAGATCTTGATTACCTGCTGCAATAGCTGCTCCTACCCCAGTTTCTGCATTAGTACATTCTTCAACTTTAGTTACTGCTGGGGTTTATTTATTAATTCGTTTTAATTTATTGATTTTAAATACTTTTTTTATTAAAATTTTATTATTATTAAGTATATTAACAATATTTATAGCTGGTGTTTCTGCTAATTATGAGTTTGATTTGAAAAAAATTATTGCTTTATCAACTTTAAGACAATTAGGTTTAATAATAAGAATTTTAAGAATAGGATTTTCAGATTTAGCTTTTTTTCATTTATTAACTCATGCTATATTTAAAGCTTTATTATTTATATGTGCTGGGGTTATTATTCATATGATATGTAATATCCAAGATATTCGATATATAGGTGGTATTAGCGTATATCTTCCTTTAACTTGTTTATGTTTAAATATTTCTAATATGTCTTTATGTGGTATTCCCTTTTTGGCTGGGTTTTATTCTAAGGATTTAATTTTAGAGATAGTTAGATTTAGAAATTTAAATTTATTTGTATTTTTTTTTTATTATATTTCCACAGGGTTAACTATATATTATACTATTCGGTTGTTAATATATACAATAATTGGTGATTTTAATTTATTAAGAGTTTATAATTTATATGACGAAGATTATATTATGTTAAATAGAATATTTATATTATTATTTATAAGATTAATTAGAGGGAGATTTTTAAGATGAATAATTTTTTATTGCCCTTATATGATTTATTTACCTTTAAATTTAAAAATAATAGTAATTTATGTGAGATTTATTGGGGGCTTATTAGGGGGTTTAATTAGAAATATGAGAATTTATGGGGTTAATAAGTTAATAATAAGTTATAATTTAAGAAATTTTTTATGTTTAATGTGATTTATACCTAGATTATCTACTTATGGGGTTAGTTATTATTTTTTAAGTTTTGGCCAAAATTTAATAAAAAATATTGATTTAGGTTGAAGAGAGTTATATAGTGGCTTGGGGATTGTAATTATTATAAAAAAATATTCTGTTTTTTATAATATTTTTCAAATAAATAATTTAAAAATTTATTTATTTAGATTTATTATTTGAATAATAATTATTATATATATATTATTTTTATTTGGTTATTTAAATAGCTTATAAAATAGAGTATAATATTGAAGATATTAGGGAGATTATTTTAATCTTTAAATATGCACACATATATGTGTATGTATAATATATATATGTATATATATATATATATTATATAAATTTATTTATAAAAATTTATTTATTTTATTTTTACAATGAAAATGTAATGTTTTATTTAAACTATATAAATATAATTTTTTAAAATTATGAAATATTAATAAATTTATATAAATAATTAATTTTTAGAAATATTAATGGAATTTAACCACTAAAAATTAAGTTAGCAGCTTAATTTTAAATTAGTTTATATTTCTTTTTAATTGGAATTAAAATAATTCAATTTTATCATTAACAGTGATATACCTCTATTTGGTTTCAATTAATAAATAATAAATAAGGAGTATTTTACTCTAAGTTTTAAGTCGAAATTAAATGCAATTTTTGCTTCTTATTTATTAAGATAAATTAAATTTAATTTAATATTTTTTGATTGCAAATCAAATGTTTTATAAACTATAATCCTATTTATTTAGTTCAGTTTAATATATTTTGATTTCATTCATGGTATAACCCTAATATTAAGATAATAATAAAAAAAAATCTAATTTTTATTAGTGAAAAAATATTTGTTAATTTAAATAGTAAAATAATTGGAAAAATTAAGGCAATTTCTACGTCAAAAATAAGAAAAATTACTGTAATTAAAAAAAAATGTAAAGAGAAGGGAATTCGTGCAAATGATTTAGGATCAAATCCACATTCAAATGGAGAACATTTTTCTCGGTCTATAAATGATTTTTTTGATAAAATAATTGACAATATTATTAAAAAATTTGTAATAATAAAAATTAAGGTTGTAATATAAAATAATAAAATAATTACTTATATTAAAAATAATTAAACTTTTTGATTGGAAATCAAATATACTAAATATATTATATAAATAATTAATTAATTTCCTCATCAATAAATTGAAATATAAAGGAATAGTCAGACAACATCTACGAAATGTCAATATCAAGCTGCTGCTTCAAACCCAAAATGATGATTATTTGAAAAATGTTTATTTAGTTGTCGAATAAAACATACAATTAAAAATAGAGTCCCAATTATTACGTGAAGGCCATGAAATCCTGTTGCCATGAAAAATGTATTTCCATAAATTCTATCTGCGATAGTAAATGATGCTTCTCTATATTCGTATGCTTGGAGGATGGTAAAATAAATTCCTAGTAAAATTGTCAGAAATAATCTTTGGGTAGATTGGGAGTAATTTCTTTCTATTAGTGAATGATGGGCTCAAGTTACTGTTACTCCTGATCTAATTAAAATAATTGTATTTAATAAAGGAATTTGGAATGGGTTAAATGTTTGAATTCTAAGGGGCGGTCAAAAAGCTCCAATTTCAATGTTAGGGGATAGACTTCTATGAAAAAAAGCCCAAAAAAAAGAAATAAAAAAAAAAATTTCAGATACAATAAATAAGATTATACCTCACCGTAAACCTTTAGTAACTAAAATTGTATGTTTACCTTGGAATGTGCCCTCCCGACAAATATCTCGTCATCATTGAAATATAGTTAAGATTGTAATAATATAGCCTAAAATTAATAAATTTATATTAAAATTATGAAATCATTTTATTATTCCAGTAACTAGAGTTAATACTCCAATAGCTCCTGTTAAAGGTCAAGGTCTATAATCAACTAAGTGATATGGATGATAAAAATTATTTTTCATTAATTTACTTCACTAGAATATAATGTTCTTAAAATAGTAATTACATATGATTGAATTACTGCTACTGCAGATTCTAAAATTAATAATAAAATTTGAATTAAAATTAATATAAGAATAAAAAGATAGGATAAATTAGATCTTGTTCTTCTTAATAAAGTTATTAATAAGTGTCCTGCAATTATATTAGCTGTTAATCGAATAGCTAAAGTTCCCGGTCGAATAATATTTCTAATTGTTTCAATTAATACTATGAAAGGTATAAGAATTGCGGGGGTTCCTTGAGGAATTATATGGATAAATATGTGTTGGTAATTATTAATTCATCCATATAATATAAATCTTAATCATAAAGGGAGAGAAATTGATAAAGTTAATGTTAGATGTCTTGTTCTAGTAAAAATATATGGGAATAATCCTAAAAAATTATTAAATATTACAAATGAAAATATTGAAATAAAAATTAAAGTAGATCCATTAAAATAATTATTTTTTAATAAAACTTTAAATTCAATATGTAATTTATTGATAATAAGATTTCAAATTATAAGGTGTCGATTAGGAATTAATCAAAATGAATGGGGTAAAAATATTAAACCTAAAATAGTTCTTATTCAATTAATTGATAAGTTAAATAAATTAGTTGATGGGTCAAAAATTGAAAATAAATTTCTTATCATTTTCAAATTAAATTATTTATTATATTAAAAGAATTATTTTTTTTATTTTTATTGGGTGATAAATTAAAATAAATATAATAATTTATAATATTAAATATAATATAGATAATAATAAAAAAAAAAAGTGATATAATTCAATTAATTGGTATTATTTGAGGGATAAAAGAATATTATATTATTTATATAATAATTTAAATTTGACATATTTATGTTATAGATTAACTAATTCTTTTAAATTCATTAGAAGTAATTGCTAATTTACTATAAAATGGTTTAAGAGACCAGTACTTGCTTCAGTCATCTAATGATGAATAATTATTAATTCAATTAATAAAGTTTTTAATTGAAATTCTTTCAATTACAATAGGTATAAATCTATGATTGGCTCCACAAATTTCAGAACATTGACCGTAAAAGATACCTGGCCGGTTAATAAAAAAATTTGTTTGGTTGAGACGACCGGGGTTAGCATCTACCTTAATACCTAATGATGGGATAGTTCAAGAATGAATTACATCTGTGGCTGTAATTATAATTCGAATTTGGTTATTTATGGGTAGAGTAATTCGATTATCTACATCTAATAAACGAAAATTGTTAATTAATATTTCATTTGATGGGATTATATATGAATCAAATTCAATATTGTGGAAATCTGAGTATTCATATCTTCAATATCATTGATGGCCAATTGTTTTTAGGGTAATTAATGGATTATTTAATTCATCTAATAGATATAATAATCGTAAGGATGGCAATGCAATAAAAATTAAAGTAATAGCTGGTAAAATAGTTCAAATTAGTTCAATTAATTGACCTTCTAATAAATATCGATTAATATATTTATTAAAAAATAAATTTAATATTAAATAACTTACTAAAATGGTAATTATAATTAAGATAATTAAAGTATGATCATGAAAAAAAATAATTTGTTCTATTAATGGTGAGACACTATTTTGTAGATTTAAATTAGATCAAGTTGCCATTTCTAAAAAAAGGATACTCCTTTATAAATGGGGTTTAAATCCATCACATATAATCTGCCATATTAGAAATTTCTTAAAATGGGTAGTTCATTATAAGAATGTTCGGCAGGGGGCAGATTTTGATATCATTCAATTGATGATGGCATATTTAAGGGGAATAAAGTAATTCGTTTGTAAATTATTGATTCTCAAATAATAATTAAAATTATCATAATAGCTAAAAGGGAAATATAAGATCCTAAAGATGAAATTAAATTTCATGAGATATAAGAGTCTGGGTAATCAGAGTATCGTCGGGGTATTCCCGCTAACCCTAAAAAGTGTTGGGGAAAAAAGGTTAAATTAACCCCTAAAAATATAATAAAAAATTGAATTTTTAATAAGTAAGGATTTAAAGATAAACCAGAAAATAGGGGGTATCAGTGAATAAATCCTCTTATAATGGCAAAAACAGCCCCTATTGATAAGACATAATGAAAGTGGGCTACTACATAATAAGTATCGTGTAGGGTAATATCAATTGAAGAATTAGCTAAAATTACTCCTGTTAACCCCCCTACAGTAAATAAAAAAACAAATCCTAATCTTCATAAAATTGAGGGTCTATAATTAATTTGAGTTCCGTGTAAGGTTGCTAATCATCTGAAAATTTTAATACCTGTTGGCACAGCAATAATTATTGTTGCTGAGGTAAAATATGCTCGTGTATCAATATCTATTCCAATTGTAAATATATGATGAGCTCACACAATAAAACCTAATAACCCAATTGCTATTATAGCATAAATTATTCCTAAACACCCAAATGTTTCTTTTTTAGTTCTTTCTTGAGAGATAATATGGGAAATTATACCAAATCCGGGTAGAATTAAAATATAAACTTCTGGGTGGCCAAAAAATCAAAATAAATGTTGATAAAGAATAGGATCTCCTCCTCCCGCCGGGTCAAAAAATGATGTATTTAAGTTTCGGTCAGTTAATAATATTGTAATTGCTCCAGCTAATACTGGTAAAGATAGTAATAATAAGAATGCTGTAATTCCTACTGCTCATACAAATAAGGGTATTTGATCAAATGATATATTATTAATTCGTATATTAATAATTGTAGTAATAAAATTAATAGCCCCTAAAATTGAGGAAATTCCGGCTAAATGAAGGGAGAAAATAGCTAAGTCAACAGATCTTCCTCTATGGGCAATGTTAGAGGATAATGGTGGGTAAACAGTTCATCCTGTTCCAGCCCCATTTTCTACAATTCTTCTGGAGATAAGTAATATTAAGGATGGGGGTAATAATCAAAAACTTATATTATTTATTCGTGGAAAGGCTATATCAGGAGCTCCCAATATTAGGGGGATTAATCAGTTTCCAAATCCCCCAATTATAATAGGTATAACTATAAAAAAAATTATAATAAAAGCATGGGCTGTTACAATAGTATTATAAATTTGGTCATTACCAATTAAAGATCCTGGATTTCCTAATTCTGCCCGGATTAAAAGACTTAATGAAGTTCCTACTATTCCCGCTCAAATACCAAAAATAAAGTATAAAGTTCCAATATCTTTATGATTTGTAGAGTATAGTCATTTTCGCACAGGTAAAAAAAAATAAAATGGCTGAGGTTAAAGCGATAAATTGTAAATTTATTTACAAGAATATATTCTTTTTTATTATAGGCCTTATATTCAATAATGATATAAAATTGCAAATTTTAAGGGGTAAATTATTTACTAAGGCTTAAAGAATATTTATTTCTTTGTAAATAATTTTGAAGATTATTAGTTTAATTAACTTAAAACCTTATATAAATAAAAAGGTTCTAAGAATTATCCCTATAATGGAAATTAAAGAAAATAAGTTAATTAAGTTTATAAAATTATTTTTTAAGTAAATTTTAAATCATTTTATTTTTAAATAGTTAAATAAAAATGATGAATAGATAATACGGATGTAAAAAAAAATAGTAATTAATCTTCTTATTATTATAATAAAAGTTAATAAATAAAATTTGTTAATTATTAAAAAATTAATAATAATTCATTTTGGTAAAAATCCAATAAAGGGGGGTAATCCTCCGAGTGAAAGAAAATTAATTAATAAGTTTATTTTAATTATGAATTTTATATTGTTAATAAATAATTGGTTGATAAAAAATATATTTAAAATATAAAATAAAAAAAATATGATCCCAATTAAGAATGAATATATAAAAAAATAAAATATTCATAAATTTTCTCTAATTATTATGGAAAAAATTATTCACCCTAAATTATTAATAGATGAGAATGCTATAATTTTTCGCAAGGAGGTTTGATTTAATCCTCCAATAGCCCCAATTATTACATTGATAATAATAATGCTATATAATAGTTTTATATTTAAATAATAAGAGACTAAAATTATGGGGGTAATTTTTTGTCATGTTATTAAAATAAAATTATTAAATCAAGATAAGCCTTCAGAAATATTAGGGAATCAAAAATGAAAGGGAGCTGCCCCTATTTTTATTAATAATGGGGAATTAATTATAATTGAGATAAAATTATTTATTTCAAAGTTTTTTATTAGGGTTATTTTAATTAAAATTGAAAATAAAAAATTTATTGATGCAATGGATTGGGTTAAAAAATATTTTAGGGAGGCTTCCGATGATAGAAGATTACTTGAATTTGAGATTAGGGGGATAAATCTTAATAAATTGATTTCTAATCCAATTCAACAACCAAATCAGGAATTAGCAGAAATTGAAATTATAGTTCTAAAAAATAAAATAAATAAAAAAAATATTTTATTAGAGTTAAATAAAAAATAAATTTAAAATAATTACTATTTAAGTAATAAAAAAAAATTAATAATTTTTTATAAATAATTATATTTTAGTGTATGACGCACAATAATTTTTGATATTATTAGATATAGTTTAATTCTATAAAATATAATAAAGGTAGAAATCTACATAATTTATCCTATCAGAATAATCCTTTATTCAGGCACTTTATTTTTTAAAAAAAAGGGGTTTCCTTTATATTTGAGGTATGAGCCCAAAAGCTTAATTTAGCTTATTTTTAA